GTTCTTCGAACCAATCATAGACTTTATTGAGATAGGTAAACCAAGGGACCCCCCTGAGAACCGTATATGAGAATTTCATCTCGTACGGCTCAAACAAAAATACTAAAATACTGGTTATTTTGAAAACGGATATGTGTAAGTTTTTAACTTCTTAACTTAATCCTAATATAATATTCCAATATTCTTTGAAGGAAGATAAGAAAAAAATAGAAATCCGAAATTCTTTTTAGTTATAATGCCAAAATCTCAAGTCGGCTCACTCGTCTTTTCTCTTGATTCTTCTAGGCCTCTTGAATATTCTATTATTTACTTCATTTTTTTGTGTATGTAATGCGATTTTTATTTTACTGTTGTTTTTTTATTATTATTGATAGGAATTTTCTTGTTAAGACCCTATGAATCAATTCAAAAACCTCAGATTCATACCAGAACCACGATGATTTTCAAAAAAACCTTTAATCGAAGTCCAAAAATTCCCTGAGTAAGAACTGCTGGATCATCACTTATTCAATGACAGTGAATAGATAGAATGAAAAAAATTCAAAGAAACTTTTGCCCTTTGATCAAAATAAATATAAGCGGGGGCAGTTTAAAAGAATAAAAATCGTTCATTTTATTCTTCTAACTCTTTAAATTTTTTTTAGTCCGGTTGCGAGGTTTAAATAGAAATATTAAGTATGAATCATAGTTCTAATATTTCAGAATCTATTTTCTATATTCCGTGTTCCAGATACTAGAATAAATATCTGACGGGGTAAAGCAATCTCTATCAAGATGACGGATCCTTTTTATGTTCTGTATTATCAATAGGATCCATTATAACAAGTCACACACTCATATTCCGGAAATACAGAAACAAAGAAGTTTCACGGTCGAACTACCAAATCAAAGACTTAAATGCAAAACTTTACTTTACCTTCTCTTCAAAAAAACTAATTAATTGGTTCTTGTGAATCTAATTCTTAGCAATTTGGTCCAGTAAAATGGACGAATTATAAATCTCTAAAATAATAGAGAGAAATACCGCAAATAGAGCCATTGCAACACCCATAAAAGGAGTAGTTCCCCATCCAGGAGCTACTTTACCATATTCTGAATTCAATGGTTTCAATAAATCCCCTACAACAGTTCGTCTTGGACCAGATCTAGAACTACCCTCAACGGTTTGTGTAGCCATAAATCCTACTTTTTATTCATTGAGATCTGTTGACTTTGTATACCATTCCGCTGTAAATAAAGGATCTTACCCTATAGATCTAGATCCATTTTGGTCTTGATATTATATAATAATGGAAACAGCAACCCTAATTGCCATCTCTATATCTGGTTTAATTGTAAGTTTTACCGGGTATGCCTTATATACTGCTTTTGGGCAACCCTCTCAACAACTACGAGATCCATTCGAAGAACATGGGGACTAGTTGAAGTAATGAGCCCCCAATATTACGATATTGGAGGCTCATTGCTTCAATTGATATAATGACAAATCATTTAACCTTTTTAGTTGGAACTATAGGGGGTTCTCGAAAAAAGATAGCGAAAAAAATGATTCCTAAAGTCGAGACTAAGAGGAATGTATAAACCAATGCTTCCATAGATTTGATCGTGGTTTACAATTATAGCTTTCATACCTGTTTTGGGAGGATTATCTCCTGGATAAAGAAAAAGAAAGAACAAGAGTAAAACAAACTGCAATGATTCAAATAAAGATTTATTAAGTTCCCTATATCACTATCATAACAAAAAAAGTCGAATCGAAAAGGAACAAACGAATGTTCTTTCTATCAGACTGCCTGTTTTTTTGTGCTTGGATCTCCAAGTTTTTGGAATGCTCCAAATTCGACTTGAGCATCCAAATCTGGATCGATACCAGCAAAAACATCTCTGAACAAGGTTCTAGCACCATGCCAAATGTGCCCGAAAAAGAAGAGCAGAGCAAACGAAGCATGTCCAAAAGTAAACCAACCCCTTGGACTGCTACGAAAAACACCATCTGATTTTAAAGTAGCACGATCTAATTCAAAAATTTCACCCAATTGAGCACGTCTAGCATATTTTTTAACAGTAGCAGGATCACTATAACTGATTCCATTGAGTTCGCCACCATAGAATTCAACAGTTACACCTACTTGTTCGACACTATACTTCGATTCTGCCCTTCGAAAAGGAACATCAGCTCTAACAATTCCGTCTCCATCTACCAAAACAACCGGAAATGTTTCAAAAAAAGTAGGCATACGACGTACAAAAAGTTCACGCCCCTCTTTGTCTCTAAAGATAGGATGTCCTAACCAACCGACGGCTATTCCATCGCCATTGTCCATTGAGCCTGCTCTAAACAACCCCCCTTTTGCCGGATTATTCCCGATGTAATCATAAAAAGCTAATTTTTCAGGAATTTTAGACCAAGCTTCTGATAAACTTTGATTTTCGGCTAGCCCAGCACCAACTCTTCGATATATTTCTTGCTGGAAGTATCCCTGATCCCATTGATAACGAGTGGGACCAAATAATTCAATCGGGGTAGTTGCTGAACCATACCACATAGTTCCAGCAACAACAAAAGCTGCAAAAAATACAGCAGCGATACTACTGGAAAGGACGGTTTCAATATTTCCCATACGCAATCCTTTGTATAGACGTTGAGGTGGACGCACACTAAGATGGAAAAGACCCGCTAATATGCCTAATGTACCTGCTGCAATATGGTGAGAGGCTATTCCCCCCGGAACAAAAGGATCAAAACCTTCCACACCCCATGCGGGATTGACGGATTGTACCCTTCCTGTTAGTCCATAAGGATCGGACACCCATATTCCAGGACCAAACAATCCTGTTACATGAAATGCGCCAAAACCAAAACAAGCCACCCCTGCAAGAAATAAATGAATTCCAAAGATTTTTGGCAAATCCAACGAAGGTTTTCCAGTACGTTCATCACAAAAGATTTCTAGATCCCAATAGACCCAATGCCAGATAGCCGCCAAAAAGCACAAGCCCGAAAACACAATATGTGCCGCGGCCACACCTTCGTAACTCCAAATACCTGGATTCGTTATAGTCCCTCCTGTGATATTCCAACCACCCCAGGAATTGGTTATTCCTAAACGAGTCATGAAGGGTATAACGAACATACCCTGTCTCCACATTGGGTCAAGAACAGGGTCAGAGGGATCAAAAACTGCTAATTCATATAGAGCCATCGAACCGGCCCAACCAGCAACTAGAGCTGTATGCATTATATGGACAGAAAGTAAACGGCCGGGATCATTTAATACAACGGTATGAACACGATACCAAGGCAAACCCATGAAAATACCTCTTATATCAACAAAAAATAGACACTATGTAACTTTATTGCACTGTAAAAAACTATACTATGGACCCTTCCCTTTCAGTAAATTATCTTGCATAATCTCGCATAAAGAATTCATATTTGTTCTAGTTTTTTAGTAATAATGGAACATGGAACAATTATATTCATTCGTAGGAACAAAAAGAAGCAGATCTATTCTATACCCGATAAGTAACAATACGCAATGGTAGTGGGGGATGACTTTATTTTATATGAGTGTTTCTATTCTATATGGGTGTTTATATCAGTGAATGCAGACATATTCAAGAACGACCTATTCGTCAAAACTTTGCTTTATTCATTCCAATTTCCTCTTCATGTCTGGTTACCGGATGCTATGGAAGGGCCTACCCCTGTTTCGGCTCTTATAAATGCCGCTACTAATGATTTTTAGCAAACAAAATAAATTCATTCTGTTTCACGTTCTCACACCAAAGCAAAGTAAGATAGAGAACTGCATCCTTTTCCATTTTATGCCAGTTGGTGTTCCAAAGGTACCATTTGTAGTTCCTGGAGATGAGGATGCATCTTGGATTGACTTATATAATCGCCTTTTTCAAGAAAGACTACTTTTTTTAGGTCAAGAGGTAAACAGTGAAATATCGAATCAACTTGTAGGTCTCATGATATATCTCAGTCTAGAGGACAAAACCAAAGATTTATATCTTTTTATAAATTCTCCGGGCGGAGATGTAATATCTGGAATGGCTATGTTTGATGCTATGCATTTTGTAGAAGCAGAAGTACAGACAGTATGCGTAGGATTAGCCGCTTCAATGGCATCTCTTCTTTTGGTAGGAGGAGAAATTACCAAACGTCTAGCATTCCCTCACGCTTGGCGCCAATGATTCTTATTTCTAGAAAAAAAAAAAGAAGACTATGCCTACACCAATATTAAGTAAAAAAAGCATGGCACTTCGAGTTCGATATGCAAAAATAATTTTTTTTTTCAAAACCATTACATTAGATTATATATCGAAAGAGTAGTATGAAAAAGGGGTATTTACCATTTTATCTGATCTATCAGGAGCCTTTTTTAGTGTCACAATCTTTTTTTGTTTTCACACCAGAAAACTTCGAACAATATTTATTTTTTATTAACTATTTCAAAAAAGAAACTTTGGGATTGCTGAATAACAGACTAGACGAAATAAGAGAGCAACGGAATCATCATAGTCTATAAAAAATATTCTAAAACAAAAAAGAAAGGTGGTTATTGGATTATTTACTGATCTGATCTGGGTCTGATAGACCTGGTATATTTTCAACTTCTTCGAGGGAAGATCAAAATTAATTTCATATTTCCTAGTAGAGCCGTATGCTATATAAAAAAGAAACAAGATGTCTGCCTGTACGGCTTTACATTTTATCTTCATTAGTTTTTTCTTATTTATATCCCTTATTATTATCCAATTCAAGATTAGTAGAAACCCTTATCATGTTATATTCTATATTCTCAGGGTAATGATCCATCAACCTGCTAGTTCTTTTCAGGAGGGACAAACAGTAGAATGTATGCTGGAAGCGAATGAATTACTGAAAATGCGCGAAACTATTACACAGATTTATGCACAAAGAACAGGCACACCTTCATGGCGGATATCCAAAGACATGGAAAGGGATTTTTTTATGTCAGCAGAAGAAGCCCACGCCTACGGAATTGTTGATACGGTAGCGGATTCTGTTTGAATAAAAAATGAGGATAAAGGATTCCTCATAAATACACGATCTCATTTTATCTTTTTTAAATTCTGACCTACGTATACCAAAGATATTTTATAGAATCTAAATAATTCATAATTATCGGGTTAGGATTGATCTAAACCAGATCATTATATATATAACTCACCATGCCAACTATAAAACAACTTATTAGAAACACAAGACAGCCAATCCGAAATGTCACAAAATCTCCCGCTCTTCGGGGATGCCCTCAGCGCCGAGGAACATGTACTAGGGTGTATGTGCGACTCGTTTTTTTAGATAACTAAAATAGACTAAAATTCTATTAATATAATAAGAATTTTGTATAAAATTTATGGTTTCGATTGGTGCAAACCGAATCACTTTAATTTGCAATTTAAGATGAAAAAGACTTTCCCATTGGTAACAAATGGTTATCCATTAAGCGGGAAAAATCCTATTTCAAATAAAGAAAAATTATGCCCTAAATTTTGCAAGAACGGACTAAGAGGGTCAACTAACCAGTTAATCTTCATACTTAAATACCGTTACTGTATAGCTAGATTTCTTTGTGAAAGACCTATTACTAGATATTTCATGGGTAGAGCCCATGAGTGTGAACTGTACAAGTTAACAATAACATTGATTAAATGAAGATTCAATGAAGGAAGGGGCTCCGGTGTATAGAGAGGACCTCACCGTTTAAAACGTAATCATAGAAACGATGGAACCCACCATTTCTTTATCCATTTCTATTTAATTCAAAATGTTTAGAAAAAAGAAAAAAATCGTGGTTGGGAAGGTTATAGTAGCAAAAGCCATTGGAATTATTATTTTATACATTGGAAGAATCCCTTTTTGTTATTAATAGACTAGGAAGGATAAAAGAATAACTGAAAGAAAAAATCAAATAGTTATTCATCAAAGTCTCATTTATTCAATGACCAGAATTAAACGAGGATATATCGCTCGAAAACGAAGGACAAAAGTTCGTTTATTTACATCAAGCTTTCGCGGAGCTCATTCAAAACTTACTCGAACTATTTCACAACAGAAAATAAAAGCTTTGGTTTCCGCTAATCGGGATAGAGATAGGAAAAAAAGGGATTTTCGCAGTTTGTGGATCAGTCGAATAAACGCAATAATTGGCCAGAATAAACAAATATACTATATTTACAGTAAATTAATGTCTAATATGTACAAGAGCCAATTACTTCTTAATCGTAAAATAGTTGCACAAATAGCTATATTAAAGGGGAATTGTATTTTTATGATTGCCAACGATCTCATAAAAAAATAAAAATTCCCCGGAGACTCAACTCCGGGAAGGTGGTAAAATAGAAGCGATTTGTATGATAAAATAGAATTATAATTCATATGACAAAGTCATCAAAATAAATAAAAAACCGCGCTCAAAAAAAAAAAAAAAAAAGATTTATTCTTCTTTACCTATTCTATTTTTTCTTACAACGCAAGAACCCCAATTGGATTGTCGTAGTTTTCGAACAAAATATTAATCCACATTTTCATTGAGTTTAGATTCAAAATTGAATTCAATTGAAGAGTAACTCTATTTTTTTTTTTTTTTAAGAACAGTCGTAGTAGTTCTAGTGGTCGACTCGCTTTTTTCAAATTTTTTTTTTTCATTATTAACAAAAGGTAATGAATTTACAAAAGGTAACAAAGATAAAATACGAGCTTGTTTTATAGCAATCGTAATTAATCGTTGTTGTTTTAAGGTCAATCTATTTACGCGTCTAGATAATATTTTTCCTTGTTGACTAATAAATCGATAAAGTAAACTCATGTTTTTATAATCAATTCGATCCCCCGATTGGATCGGGGACAAACTCCTACGAAAAGATTGCTTAGATTTAAGAAAGAGTCGCTTAGATTTATCCATGGTTTTTTTATTCCTATACCGAAAATCCTATTTCTTATAAAAATTTATTTATATTCTTAATTTTTTCTATATGTTTGTTAATGTTTGTTATATATATGCTATATAATATAATTTCATTATATATAATCTAAATAATGTTCTATTATATAAATTATATTTATTTATAATTGAATTCAAATTTAAAATATAATTTTTAGAATATATCTTCTATCTGAAAGATTATTTTTCATCTGTAAGGGTAACACACAAGCGATACTTTTCTCTATTTCTTTATCTCTGCGTGAATCATATGTTTGCAACAAAAGGGACAGAATTTTCTCAATTCCAATCGACTAGGCGTATTGTGTCGATTCTTTTGAGTAATATATCTAGAAATCCCCCTTGATTCCTTATTAACACTCTTTTTATCACAATTAGTACATTCCAAAATAACAGTAATTCGGATATCTTTACCCTTGGCCATGCATGAACCTCCTTTGGTTTTTTGATTCACTTAACTCTTCGATTTTCAGATTTGAAGCGAAGAATAAAAAAGGAACGAAAAAAAGTATAAGTTGATAATTCAAAATAAAATTATCAAATATTTTGTTCCAATTAATTGTTTATAGTACAGTAAAAATTCAGTAATAAAATGATTTCGAACTATATTTCGAATCGCAGTAAAGTATTTCATTTTTCATTTAAGTTAAGTATCTTCTATGATATTATTGCCCCTGCCCAAGTATTCCAATTCCATTTGTGGTCTCACTCTATTATAAATAGCAATGGAATTGAATAAAAAATTCAATTCCATTGAAACCTGGCAAAAATTCCTAGTTTCACTGAGGCCAAATCCACCTTTCCCTTTCTTTCCAACTTCTTCTAATTCGAAAAAAAGAAGGAATAAATCACAGATATTTTATTTGATCTCTAATCTTCGTCACACCTTCCAGTCCCAATTACAATAACTAGAATGAAAAAAAGGGGAATATCAATGCATCCGGGAATAAACGATTGATTTCTATCAAGAGACCCGCTAAAACCGCGAACCATAGAGTACTTGCCACTGGTGCCACAGAGAGATATGTTTTTAGATCTCGCATTTCAAATCCTCCTTCGTTTTTTTTCTTGTAATTTGTAATACATAATTACATATAGGAATATGATCAAATAGTTATTTTATTTTATTAATAATCACTTGCATTTGTCGGGGGAAGTCCGAATTCAATTTGAATTGGATAACGATTCATGAGATATTTTTTTTTTATTTCATTCTATAATATTATTAATAATATTATTTAAACTATATTATTCTATCTATAATGAATTTTCTGAAATTATGAATTATAATATTATAATATAAAAATAATAAGAATATTGTTTATTATTCTATATTCTATTTTTCATATTTAAAAAAATTTTTGATATTTAGATTCTTTATATATATATATTCTTTGTTTTTAGATTCTTTAGTTACTATTATACTCTATATCTATATATTCCCTTTAATTTAATTAAATATTTTTATTCTATAGAATATAGAAAAAGAATAATTTGTAATACATAATTACATATAGTTCGATATTATTTTATAGGATATGAGAAAGTAAAAAAAAAAAAGAAAAAAATGTGGAAAACAAGACAAAGATTCTTTAGAATGAAACTGGAAACCCATGAACATGGAAAGGGATGTAGCGCAGCTTGGTAGCGCGTTTGTTTTGGGTACAAAATGTCACAGGTTCAAATCCTGTCATCCCTATCCCATACTATTAGTTATTGTATGAGCAGTAAAAATAGATCAATTGAGACGAATTAAAATTGGACATACTAACTAAATAGCAATAGTTATCCATAGTTCACTATGGATAACTATTGCTATTTAGTTAGTATATGCATGCAAGATGTATTAGCATCACATAAAAAAAATTTTTTATGAAAAAAAAAAAAGCGCTCTTAGTTCAGTTCGGTAGAACGCGGGTCTCCAAAACCCGATGTCGTAGGTTCAAATCCTACAGAGCGTGATTACATTATTGTTATATCGAATCGAGAATGGCACGGAAATAATGGGATAACAGTCTAATCTAAAGTCTGAATTTGATCTACGTTGTTAATTTTAATACTAAAACAACGAAATAGGAGGAGTAGGAGGTCAATAAACAAAGGAGATTTTACTTAATCAAAGATCCAATTGATCACCACGTCGATATTGTAAATATGCAGTTACAAATAATCCAGCCAAAGTAATAGGGATTAGACCTAAGACGATTCCAAATAGAAAAACTTCAATCATTTGAATTTGTTTGAAAGGAAAAAAAGGGAGGGTAATATCTATCCTTAAATATGAATTTGTATTTACCATGAGTCTCAATCACGAAAAATTGGAAATTTACATGATAAGTAACTATGGAAGATCTAGAATATTTCAAAATTTCGAATCGAATTCATTTCAAAATTTCAAATCAAATAAGTCGTATCTTATTCAGACTGATAAAAATACCTGCGGTTATAGTTAAAACTGCTAGTAGAAAACCGAAATAACTGGTTATAGTGGGCATAAGGAAACTAAATGAAATATGTTCTTTTTATACATATGTTTATAAAGCACTTTCCTAAGTTTCCATTTTTTTTTAGATAAAAAAAAAGAAGCAAAAAATACCACGTGAAAGATACAATTGAAAATAATTGATTCATCAATCAATTATTACGAACGAACAAAAAGAAAAATATAGTTACATAGGTACGAAATCAATTCATCATCTTTGACATCTACGCATCCTGTGATTCCAAATCAACAGATTAACTCGTGAGTTTAGTTATATAAACTAATCGAATGAAACTTTTTTTTTTTTTTTATTTTAGTTTAAAACAAAAGAAAAGAAGAGAGTGACCTTAGAAAGCCCTTTACTTCTTGACTTGCACTTATTAGATTTAGTAATGTGTTCTATTCTTCTAATATATCTAGAACGAAAAGAAAACTAAATAAGTCGAAACTGGGGTTTGTCAGTTTTTTTGTCTTTTCATCATATTTTATTTAAAGATAAAGAAAGATCTATCCTTGTAATTAAACCACGAAAGAAAGA